GCGGTTGAGCAAGTACGCCCCCATCGTCTAGTGGTTCAGGACATCTCTCTTTCAAGGAGGCAGCGGGGATTCGACTTCCCCTGGGGGTAGGGTACTACGAAAGGAAGTTGATTATGGATTATCCATAAAGTTATAATAGATTCTTCCTGGGTCGATGCCCGAGCGGTTAATGGGGACGGACTGTAAATTCGTTGGCAAGATGTCTACGCTGGTTCAAATCCAGCTCGGCCCAATAATTCGCTGTTTACATAACCCTTTTTGTTTTGCATAAATGACAGAGAAGAGGTAAGAAAAAAGTAAAATTTCGGGATATATTTCTACTTTACTTTTTTCTTTATTTCTTGTGTTTAGTTACTTTTTTGTTTCCATAAAAAAATCCGATCTTGCTAAGGATCCCGATATGAATCCTTTAAATATAAGCTTTAATGAACAGAGTCGAGAAAATAATCTATTTTTATTATAAAAAATAGATTATCACTCAATTTGATAATAATGCAAGGATTACCAGTAATCCGTCTTGCTCTCACTAAAGCGATATCCATATAGATATCAATATATCACTTGTGACTTTTTTTGTTACAAAACACTAATTTGAATCTCAAGTTGAAATGATTTAAATTAAATCATAAGAAGGAATTTGTAAGCTACCCACTTGATTTCCATGGGACTGTAGTTCAATTGGTTAGAGCACCGCCCTGTCAAGGCGGAAGCTGCGGGTTCGAGCCCCGTCAGTCCCGGCGAATTCAATAAAAAAAAGACATCAACCCCCCTTTTTGTTTCGGGGCAAGGGGATCAAAAAGGTTTCATTTTTTTTTTTTTTTTCATCAAGCAAAAGAAAGGGGTATTTCCATTATTTTAACTAGCACCAATTGATGGTAGAGAGACATATGTAAATTAGGATAATTATTGAGAGCATTCAACACTTCAAGAAAGAGATACTGTACGGAGTTTCTGCTTTTTGTCAATTGATCTCCCATTAACTCGTGTAGGAAAATGGAATAGGATGGCGTATAATACGTTTGCCAAGAGTACCTATCTATACTTTTATTTAATAGGAAAAAAAAAAATAAATAAAATTAGTCTTCCTTAATAAATATGCTAAAGAGTAGAGTCGATGTCGAAGAAAAAACTCGTAAGAAAATTTAATTTTTAATTTTAGTTTTTTTTTACTGGGACTCGTCTTTATCACACTCCCCTTATTTGTTTTCCAAAAAGACGATAGAACCTTAAAAATTTTTGAAAATTTCAAATTGAACTTCGTACTTGTTTTCTCTATTTGATTTCTGTTGTTTATTTAAGGTTCTTTATAAACTCTTTTTGTAAACAATCTAAGTAGAAAGGGTTTTTTATGATACTACATCAGATGATTGTACAAGTAAAGTACTAGGTTGTAGAAAATAAAGCGGGGAAAAAGAATAATAAATAAATAAATATTTTTTGATTGGATCAGGTATCTCATTATGTATTCGGTGTGGATAAAGGATCTTCCTATGTTATACTATTAAATTCTTGACGATGAGTCGATTTCATAGCCCCGATATTGTTATTCATGATATTTCTTTCATTTGATATCATCGAAATCTAATTAATCTGAGTGAGTTTACAAGCGAAAGATTTCTCATCTCTATGGGATTAAATCCCGAGATAAAAAAAAAATAATAAAATAAACGATTAAATTATGGAAGTAAATATTCTTGCATTTATTGCTACTGCACTCTTCATTCTCATTCCTACTGCTTTTTTGCTTATAATTTACGTAAAAACGGTTAGTCAAAATAATTAATTTGAATACAATTTTACTATCAATGAAAAAAAAGGATTTCAATTTCTCGTCTTAAAGGAAAGGAATGCCTTAGACTCAGTAGTAGTATCCTAAGGGGCCCGCTAGTATGGTAGAAAGTCTTTCTACCATACTAGCCATTATGGTTATTGTAATGTATTGTATAAAGTACAAGTGAAATATCTTAATATAAAGGAATCCACCTATATCTCTTTTTTTTTTTATCAATATAAATAGAATATGAAATGTATGTACATACTTTCTCAATTTAATTTGTTTGTTTGATCCATTTAATACAGATAATCCTAATTCGATGGAAACTTCTTTAGATTTAGAAAAGGGGTTACCCCATGAATGGTTAACCGTGTAAACCCAGATATAAAAATAGAAAATGAGTCAATAAAACAAAACAGAAATCCAATTTATAAAAAAAAATCTTAAAAAGCCGAACGGTCTATAAAACTAAAACAATTGATACAGGTTTATAGAGTTTGATTATTACCGCAATTATGAGTACTTCTAGAGTCCACTTCTTCCCCACACTACGAGAGAGAGGGAAAAAGTAAAAACTACCATTAAAGCAGCCCACGCGAGACTTACTATATCCATGTGAATTCTGTCCCCTATTTCTATGAATATGAAGAAACTATTCCATTATTGTTCACTAATATAATATATAGTGAAATCACTGGTACAGAGTCAAAAAAGGGAGAGGTATTTGGTCACCATTGATAAACTACTCCAAAAAATCCACTTATCTTATTCTTATAATGAGTTATTCTTATTATAGAATTTCTAGTAGAATCGACAAGATGTAAACACAAGTAAACAGACACTTTTCGAAGTATCCAAGGAATCTGACTCACATGTAGAAAGAATAAGCCTTTTTATTTATTTTATCGTTTTTATTTTTGGAAGTAAAATGAAAGGCAATTATTCATCTAATCTAATATTGATTGAATGTCTGAGCATTCAGAGACTTTCATTAGTCTGTATCCAAAGTATCTTAGGTCCTTTTCAAAACTATACTATTAATTTAATTCCCCCTCTGGCTACCCCATCTAATTGAAGACTCAGTAAGTGGAACTAAATTTAGTAGTCGAAAGTAAAGATTTACAGATTTCCCCCCCCCCACTACTTTAAGTTTTCCGTGAATCGGATAGGCAAAACTTTAGGTTAGAGAATGTAACCTCGAGAGCCGGGGGCTTAGAATCACGATAAAGAAAGTATCAAGAGTCTTTTCCTACATTTGTAATAGTTATAATAGGGGATTTCAAGTCTGTTGTTGAGGCGGCACCCGGATTTGAACTGGGGAAAAAGGATTTGCAGTCCCCCGCCTTACCACTCGGCCATGCCGCCAAAACTATAGAAACTAGATTCAAATTTTATCTTTTTTTTTCAACTCCGAAAAAAATATATAGATTTTCAGTCACAAAATATAGAAGAATCCCATATAAATCAGAACCATTAACTATTGACTGTAAATTCATGACCATTTTTGAATTAAAATCTACATTTTTTTCTAATAATAAAAGCAAATCATTAGAAATGTATTTATAACTAATCTATATTGAGTTTTTTCAATTAAAAAGAAAAATAAATCTTCTTCAATTTCAATTATAACAGTAATGATGAGTATATGTAAACCCCATAATCATAACATACGTTACGTTGTGTTATAGAGCTATAGCTCTATAATGGGGTATTTTATCTCTATAGGTATGCTTTTGAGGATTAATTCTCAATAAATTTTTGTATTTAAATTTTTCATTGAATACATTGAAGAGAAAGTTTAATTTTTGATAGAGCACAGCATATGCTGTCCCAAACAAATAGAACTATACCCCAATAAAAGAAGAAAAAGAGACGTATATATCTTATCTGTGCATTCTTTTTTTTATTTTAATAATAAAAATTTTTAATAACTAAAAAAGCACAAGTTTTCTTACCTACTTCAATTCAATGATACTATATTCAAAAAAGGTAAAACTCTTTTCTGCAAATATTTTTTTGAACAATCAAATACAAATACATGAAAAAGTAAAGTGGTAAAAAAAAAGTTTTCTATTTTTTATATATTTATCTGCTCGAACAGATCCAAGCATGAATACATTTTTTATGGTATGCAATCGAATATGTAATATCATAGGTGAAAATGAAATTACTTTTTTTTTTAGTCTTTACAAAACTCCATAAGTTCCAGTGGTATTTCTCAATTCTGTTCCATTTGGATCTCGTTCTTATAAAAAATTCCAATTGAATCTAGTCTCCGTTCATACGTATTTCATACATTCCATATATCTTGGAGTTGGATAAAATTTCATGTGATTCAGTAAACAGAATAGAAATTCCATTATTGCTAGATCGAATTCTATGGATATGATTCGGTGAAGAATGAGAGATGGGATGGTATTTTTTCAATAAACGGATAAATGGGAAATTCAAAAAAGATGCTCGGGGATGGAAAAGAGGGAACATCTACAATACCCGGATTAAATCAGATACAATTTGAAGGGTTTTATCGGTTTATTGATCTGGGGTTAATAGAAGAACTTTCTAAATTTCCAAAAATTGAAGATATAGATCACGAAATTGAATTTCAATTATTTGTGGAAACATATCAATTGGTAGAACCTCTGATAAAAGAACGAGATGCTGTCTATGAATCACTTACATATTCTTCTGAATTATATGTATCCGCGGGATTAATTTGGAAAACCAGTAGGAATATGCAAGAACAAAGAATTTTTATTGGAAACATTCCTTTAATGAATTCCCTTGGAACTTCTATAGTAAACGGAATATACAGAATTGTGATCAATCAAATATTGCAAAGTCCTGGTATCTATTACCAGTCAGAATTGGATCATAACGGTATTTCGGTCTATACCGGCACCATAATATCAGATTGGGGAGGTAGGTTAGAATTAGAGATTGATAAAAAAGCAAGAATATGGGCTCGTGTGAGTAGGAAACAGAAAATATCTATTCTAGTTCTATCATCAGCTATGGGTTCGAATCTAAGAGAAATTTTAGAGAATGTTTGCTACCCTGAAATTTTCTTATCTTTTTTGACCGATAAGGAGAAAAAAAAAATTGGGTCAAAAGAAAATGCTATTTTGGAGTTTTATCAACAATTTTCTTGTGTAGGTGGGGATCCAATTTTTTCTGAATCTTTATGTAAGGAATTACAAAAAAAATTCTTTCACCAAAGGTGTGA